GAAGTATGACTGCTTTACCAATAGTTGAGACCCAATCGGGAGATGTTTCAGCTTATATTCCTACTAATGTAATCTCAATTACAGATGGCCAAATTTTCTTATCCGCCGATTTATTCAATGCTGGAATCAGACCTGCCATTAACGTGGGGATTTCCGTCTCCAGAGTAGGATCTGCCGCTCAAATTAAAGCCATGAAACAAGTAGCCGGCAAACTAAAATTGGAATTGGCACAATTCGCAGAATTAGAAGCCTTTGCACAATTCGCGTCTGATCTCGATAAAGCTACTCAGAATCAATTGGCAAGAGGTCAACGATTACGTGAGTTGCTCAAACAATCTCAATCATCCCCTCTCACGGTGGAAGAACAGGTAATGACTATTTATACTGGAACGAATGGTTATCTTGATTCATTAGAAATTGGACAGGTAAAGAAATTTCTCGTTGAGTTACGGACTTATTTAAAAACGAATAAACGGCAGTTCCAAGAAATCATATCTTCTACCAAGATATTCAATGAGGAAGCGGAAGCCCTTTTGAAAGACGCTATTCAAGAACAAATGGAACGCTTTCTACTTCAGGAACAGGTATAAAGAAATTCCTTTAAATAACTTTCTAATTTTATAGAAATAATTATTTCTATAATCTAATCTTTTATTTTATTATATATCTTTTATATTAATAATTTTATAGTAATAAAAAATTATTATTAAGAATAAATATATAAATAAGTAAATAAGTATAAGGGTCTCTTGTTCAAATCATTCAAAATACCTAGTTAGTAGAAAAGAAATATATGGAAATCCGTCGCGTCCAATAGGATTTGAACCTATACTAAAGGTTTAGAAGACCTCTGTCCTATCCATTAGACAATGGACGCTTTTTTCTTAGTTTTGTTTTCACATCTCTTGGTCATAAAAAAGACCATTGAGAGAATTCCAGGAATTGCGCATTCAATTCAATGATACATTCATTATCATTATATTAATAATAACATTAAATTAGATTCATTACATGAATAATTATAATTAGATCCTCTATATTATAGATTATTTAATATAGAATTTAAATAATATAATATTTTATAATAGATAAAAAATCTAACTTTTACTATTAAACATATTCTAAATATAATATAGAATTATAGAAATATAGAGAATAAATTAATATATATAATATAGAGATATAAGCGGGTAGCGGGAATCGAACCCGCATCGTTAGCTTGGAAGGCTAGGGGTTATAGTCGACGTTGAGTCATCGTTTTTAACGTCTCTAATTCAAAACCGAACGTGAAACTTTGGTTTCATTCGGCTCCTTTATGAAAGATGGACAAATTTCACATATGTCAGATGTGAACTAAATTACAAAAAAAAAGAAAAGAAATTTCCGCCCATAACATCTATGTCAGCTTTTCTGTTTGAATGCATTCAAAACAAAACCCGCTTTATAGATGATCCCTATAGAACAGGGGGGGTTAGAACCACCCTTCTAGTTACTTCGTTCTCTATTTCTATTTGAAAGAATCCTTAGGAAAAGGATTTTGTTTCCACCGAGCTAAAACAATATAATATGTCGATGTCTCTAGTAAACCAAAGCCATTAGTTAATAGCTGTTTTGCTTCAATCTCTTTTATACAAATCATAAATTGAAGATTTAGTTACGATTAGAAATACTCCCTTCTCTATTTATCCATGGACCCTTTACTCATACTTATTCAATTGGAAATATTGATCCAATTCAAAAACCAATTATGTTTCGTAATTTCATAATCCAATTTTGTTTTTTCCAATTTCTAATTGACTCTTTTGGATACAAATCACGAGAATGTCTATTCTTCCTCGAATCTTTCATTGAGAGGTAAAGGATTAAATCCTTTTAAGAAATAAAGTTTTTGATCGGAATATTAATTAAACCGAAGGACCCCTTAACCATTTTAGGGGTTAATAGAACGAATCGCACTTTTACCACTAAACTATACCCGCTACAATGTGATTATTGTATATAAATGGATCTTTTGTCGAACAAAAAAATGGGTCATAATTAAGACGATAGGATCAGAAAAGAATCATGAAAATAAGAGCGTTGACATGCTTTGGCCAAGGAGACTAATGAGATTGGGGAAAGAGGATTTATTTAAATAACTAAAAAAACACGCTTTTTTAGTTATTTAAATGAGATGGATACGTCTCGATAAAAAAAAGGCGTATGCCATAACATAAATTGTGCAAGAATATATGGTTCTATTCTTTTTTATTTTTATTCCATTTACTTTACTGGAATAAAAATAAAAAAAAAAAGAAAGAATAAAATAATTAAGAAATGACACTCGGATTCTATTCTATTCTGTATGATAGGAATAGAAATTGCCTTTATTATGATTGTTCTTGAAACAAGAACAATCATTAATCATTTTTTTTTTCAAATCAAATAAATCATTTTTTTCTATGATTCATTGGAACAAAAACGAAAGACCCGGCCCGGTCAGGACCGGGGGCCGGGCTGTGGAAGTAAAAGTAAAAAAGGATCTTGCAGACGAAAGCAAAGAGGTACTCTTTTTTTATTATTTATTTAATTTTAATTTATATATTTATTATTACTTTCTATTTACTATTTATTAATTCTATAATTTTTTTATATAAGAAATTCATTGCTATATAATTTATAGTTTATATAATATATAATATTCTTGGGGCATTAGGTGGTTATATATCTAAATTTATATTCATTGGAATAGTGGAGTTGAGATATCGCTTTCGAGCCCTTACTTTACCTAAATGAAATCACTGATTTTTATTTTCTATATTTTTTTTTTTCTATTTTTCTATGTCTCTATAATTAGATATCTATATAATAATTATATACTGAATAATAAAGAGGTATAAAGAGAGGGCCCTTTTTCAAGCCTTACTGTTTTTGTGTAATATAATCTAGTAATTATCCTTTTTCTTTCAATTTGGGGAGATGGCTGAGTGGACTAAAGCGTCGGATTGCTAATCCGTTGTACGGGTTTTTCGTACCGAGGGTTCGAATCCCTCTCTTTCCGCTTTAGTCAATGACTTGGTATTTTTTCTTTATCTTTCAATTTCTCTTTCAACGAGTCTTTTTTTTTTTATTTCATTTTAATTAATAGTTAAAAATGTGGAATAAATAAAATCCTAAGAACATTTTAAAATCAAGCAAGGAAAACAGAAACTTTATTGTTATTTTTTATTCTTCACTCTTCACGTCCAGGATTCCGTCCTGGATCATTAGATAGGAATCCGAAGATAAAGAGAGAAACAAAGAATACCACTACTGTGTAAACAAATAGTTTAAGAGTAAGCATTACACAATCTCCAAGATCATTTTTTTTGGAAAAAAAAAGATAATAGATTCTCCATTTTTATACCACATACCTTATTTTGACACCACGAAATTCTTTTTCTAAATCTATAGAAATAAAAAAGAATTTTCAGAAATTCATTTGTAATAAGAGTCAAGTCTTTCATTACCAAAAGCTTTTTCATACCCGCAATTATATATTGCGGAGGAATCTACTAGGTTCTTTCACTGTAAAAAAGGGTCCGAATGAGGAACTGGGGGGAGCCCAGACTTATTGTGGCGATCCAAGAATTTGATTATTTGAATCGAAGGGTTATACTATAAGACTTATCTGATCTTATGAATTGTTAGAATTTTTTTTTAAGAATAAATCATGAATTTTTCTAGGACCGTATTAAAGATCTCATCGAAAACTTACAGCAGCTTGCCAAACAAAAGCTAAGAGAAAAAAGAACAAAGGTATTACTGGCATAAAATCTACGATTGGATTCAAAAAAGCATAAGCCTCGGGCAATTTTGAGAAGAAAAAACTACTTGAAGAAAGAGCAGAATTAAGACAAATACAGATCAAACTAAAGATATTAAGCATAACAAACATTTTTTTCTTTGTTCTTGAAGATAATTGTATTTATTTTGATTGAGTTATTAATATGATGAGTTCTTAATATGAGTTATTATAATCTTATTTTTTTTTTTGAATTAACCCAATCAAAAATCCTTCAATTCTCAAATCAAAAGAGAATAGACAAAACCATACTTTCATACAATATCTTAATTGAATTGTATGTAATGATCAATAAATGTCGTTTAATTCTCTATCTAAATGTCTCAAAATCCTAGCAACACTTTAATCTATTCTATATAGATTTGGACTAGAATTGACGAAGAACTACTATCAATATTAGTCTTTATTAATGTCGAATAGAAATCAAAAATGGGGCGTGGCCAAGTGGTAAGGCAACGGGTTTTGGTCCCGGTATCGGAGGTTCGAATCCTTCCGTCCCAGAGCATACCTATTATATTATATATATCATATCAGAATATAGATTTTCTATTTTATATCAGAATAAAAGAAAGATTGCCCTTTTTTAAACAACCTTATTTTTTTTTTTAAGAGTAGAATAAGATTGGTTATAATCTGATTTTGCTTTCCTATAATGATTGATTCTTATATGAATTATATCTTTTTCAAAAATCAAAAATCGAATCGTGTTCAAATAACACACAGATGTAATTGAATCTATTTGTATACAGGTAAGATGGGAGCATAGATTAAATCATATTTCTATTTAATAAGTTAGTTCTTCATAAAATAAAAATACGAGCCATGATTTAATCTGTACTTGTTTTAATTTACATTTATACAAAATAGTAATAGTCTGGAACACTCTAATAGGATTCTTTTTTTATTTAGGATTCATCATCTTCATGGAATTGACGCAGTAGATAGGAGTTAAACGTCAATGTAAAATACCAATTTCAATATATGCGGCTGTCTGAATTTCATTAAAAAAAAAATCAAGTTACATACGTAACATATGTCTTTTCTTTGAACCCCGTTTTTAAGTATTTTGTGTTTTCTTTTATGAAAAATTGTAAATATATGATATGTACCAATTGAGACAAAGTGTATTCATACATCTTAGTCGCTTTTCCTTAGGAAATAATTGCAGCCGGATTATTGACTCCAAGTCAAATAAACTACGCAGAAAGGGAGCGAAGGCTTATATATATATGTATTGTTATCGTTCTATTTCTTCTATTTCATTGATTCATTGAAAACTTTATTTTATTTCAATTGAGTTTTGTGACAATAGATTTGTTATCCCTAAATTTTAAATATTTAACTTTACCCTTTAACATAGAATGTTTCTAATTACTTTCAAAGATATTTGTTTAGTCTACCTGATAGGTATGGGGATCCTCTTTTAATTATGATTTATCAAAAAGAATAACAACCCAAAGCCTCTATTCTATCAGTCTTTATCCACCACCTCGTGAAAAACAAAAAGAATTTACATTTTTTTTATGGTTTAATCCGAATATGAATTTTTCTCTATTATTATCAAAATGCGATTTTTACTGTAAAGCCTTATTCAAATAATGTAATGATAGTGAAATAGGAAATTTTTCAATCAATTAAATATTTTTAATAATGTCTTATGAGTCCTTGGTACTCGAAGAAGTGTGAAATTGGTGAATCTATTTTAGCAAGTCACCTCAAGATGCAGATTAAAAAAAAAACTTATTTGTGTTATTTATTAGTTCAATTTTTTTATATTCTAATATTTATATTTAGATTATAATTCTAAAGAAAAAATAAAATAATATATTAAAAATAATATTTATTATATTTCTATATATTAAATATTATTTATTATATATATATTATGGGGTTAAATTTAATTCGTGCTGATACTTCTTGAGAAATTACCCATTCATAAAAGTATGGATTACTATGTACCGAACGAACCAATGATTATTCATGAGTCCATAATGGAATCAATTAATACTGTTTACAGCAACCTACTAGGAAATGTTATGGTAAAACTTCGTTTAAAACGATGTGGTAAAAAGCAACGTGCGACTTGAGGGATATGGTCGTCTGTGGATTCTTACATCCATCATTTTCTTTTTATATTAATTAGATAGGAATGGGGGTGCTCTTGGCTCGACATCGTTTGTTCTGTTTCACTAGAACCCTCCTTTTTTAGTTCGGGGGTTGGGATGTAAATAGTACATGATCTTAATGGAGCTCGAGTAAAAAAAAGTATTGATTCATTTTTTAAGGGAACGGATCTAGGGTTAGTGTTAATTAATAAGTTGAAACAGCTTCGTAAGTATATTTTCCATATAAAAATCGAAAGGATCCAATTTTCAAATTTATAAGTAAAACCTCTTGGAATTGGTAAAACTCTTTCGATTAAAAGTGTATCGCGCAGGAATCAAATCGACCATTTGTATGATTTTTTGATAAAAAGAAATCACAAAAAGGGTATGTTGCTGACGTTTTTTGAAACGATTAAAAATCACCGAAGTAATGTCTAAACCCAATGATTCAAAGAAACGATAAAGAATCCTGGAACAAGGAAATACCACTTTCAGTTGTCTCAATAAATAGATTCTAATTAAGAATCAAAATAGATTCTAAAGACAAAAAAAAGGTGCGTGGTTAGAGATCGCTCAATAAACGAAATACCTAAAGTAAAGGGTTTCCTTGGGTTATTAGCGAGTTATCCAACTTGAGTTATGAGGATGCGAATACAAATGATTTTATTTTCTTTTTCGGATAAGAATAAGGAATAATAAAAAGTACTTAACTCATATTTAATTGATTTGATTATTTTATGGCATTACTAATTAAAAATTTCAAATTCGATCCATAGACATAATTTCGAATTTTCTTGAGCCGTATGAGGAGAAAACCTCTTATACGTTTCTAGGGGGGGTATTATTCATCTACATCTATCCCAATGGGTGGTTTATCGAATCGTTGCAATTGATGCTCGATGCCGAAGAGAAGGAAGAGCTCTTCGGAAAGTGGGCTTTTATGATCCGCTAAAGAATCAAACCTATTTAAATGTTCCTGCTATTCTATATTTCCTTGAAAGGGGCGCTCAACCTACGGGAACTGTTCATGATATTTCGAAGAAGGCGGGAGTTTTTATGGAACTTTGCCTTAATCAACAGATTAAATTCAATTAATGAATAGAACAAAAGAGGGGGGGCGGTAGTATATAAAAGGTTATACAAAGTTATATAAGCCCCCTCTTTTGTTCTATTCATACCTATTTATTATTACTACTAAAAAATGTCGTCTTATATAACGACAAAAATTTATTTTTATTTTAGTGATAGAAATTCATTTAATTTAAGACAGATGAAAAAAGAGCAAATGAATAACCGAAGTAGTTGGATTTAGAAATCCAAAATATTTACATTATTGCTAATTCAATACTAGTTGGTTTTTAGTTGAAACTTTCACTTTTTTTATGTTATGAACAAATAAATAAAAAAAACAAATGGGATTTAAGATTTCTTTTTTTTTTTACTTATATGGATTAAGTAAACCCAAGCATTGCGATACTTTGCTACGAATATTGATTCTTACGCTTACATCCTTTTGTATCCATGTTTATTATCCATATATAGTTAGTGCCAATTCAATACAAGTCATTAGTTTTTTCTTTATTTGTATAATTTATATTTTATTATATTAATTCAATATTTCATTTTTTTTTTATTTTAATTTAGGGTTCTCCACATTGTGTTCTTTTCTTAAGATTTACATTCGTATTGACAACAGTGTATCAAACAAATATAATCCGATCATGAATAAATGTATCTATTTCCCTCTGTTCCATCTATGGACTTGGTTTTTTTATTTTACTTTATTTAAACGATGGATTCGTCGGATTTGCTGGGATACGAGAAGCCTTTATTTAATTTATTTATTTTATTGAAAAAAAAAAAAAAAAACGGATAAGATAATAATGGATAAGATAAGATACGAACTAAATCCGTGGTAGTACATCAATTTTGACTTAATCCATATTCTTATCTTAATCTAGATTCTTATTTTAGAAGTCAGTGTATTTGCATCTAATATGTTCATTATTTTTTTTATGTTCAGAATCGATTAGCAATATTTTTGCTATTTTACTATTTTGATTTCGGTGTGCAATTAAATCTAATTTTTTATTCCGATTGGATCTACACATTTTTTTTGGGGGGGGGGTTGCTAACTCAACGGTAGAGTACTCGGCTTTTAAGTGCGACTGGCAATTTTTACACATTTGTATGAAGCAACGTCTTCGTCGATACTATCTCTAGAGCTTGTAAGACCGCGACTGATCCTCAAAGGAATGAATGGAAAAAGCAGCATGTCGTATCAATGTGGAATTCTGAGAATATTTTATTCTTAGCGGATCGGTTCAAAACTTTGTTTAAATTCTTGACGAAAAAAAATAAAATGAAATTTTGGGTTAAGTGAATAAATGGATAGAGCCCTATGGCTCCAATTATAGGTAAACAAAAAAAAAGAAACGAGCTTCTGTTCTTAATTTGAACGATTACCCGATCTAATTAAACGTTAAAAATAGATTAGTCCTTGATGCGGTAAATGCTTTTCCCATAAGTGGATCATCGATTTATTTTTAAATCCTAATTATTAGTAGCTATTCTCCATTAGAGTGTGGGGGTAAATGTGTAGAAAAAGCAGTCTATTGATAAAGATAAAAATCCCTTTTTTCCAAAATCAAAAGAGCGATTGGGTTGAACAAATAAAGGACTTCTAACCATCTTGTTATCCTCGAATGAACATAAACCAATTAAATTAGATGGAAAAGGCGAGGCTAAAGAGTCCGTCGATCAGTCTTATCTGGTTCCGGGGTATATATCTATTTATTTCTTACTATAATATCCTGTTTTGACTGTATCGTACTATGTGTCATTTAATAACCCAAAAGAAATCCCTTATCCCCATCTAATTTTAAATGGAGGAATTTCAAGGATATTTAGAACTCGATAGATTTCAGCAACACGACTTCCTATACCCACTTATCTTTCGGGAATATAGTTATGCACTTGCTCATGGTCATGGTTTAAATAGATACATGTTGTTGGAAAATATAGGTTATGATAATAAATCTAGTTTACTGATTGTAAAACGCTTAATTACTACAATGTATCAACAGAATTATTTGATAATTTCTGCTAATGATTCTAAACAAAATCCATTTTTTGGGTACAACAAGAATTTGCATTCTAAAATTCTATCAGAAGGATTTGCAATCATTGTGGAAATTCCATTTTATCTACGATTAATATCTTCTTTAGAAGGGGCAGAAATCGTAAGATTTTACAATTTACGATCCATTCATTCAATATTTCCCTTTTTAGAGGAAAAGTTCCCACATTTAAATTATTCGGCGGATATACTAATCCCCTACCCTGCCCATCTGGAAATATTGGTTCAAACCCTTCGTTACCGGGTGAAAGATGCTTCTTATTTGCATTTATTGCGGTTCTTTCTTCATGAGTATTCTAATTGTAACAGTCTTATTATTACAAATAAATCTATTTCCATTTTTTCAAAAAGTAATCCGAGATTCTTTTTATTCCTATATAATTCTTATATATGTGAATACGAATCCATCTTCCTTTTTCTCCGTAACCAATCTTCTCATTTACGATTAACATCTTCTGGAGTCCTTTTTGAACGACTCTGTTTATATAGAAAAATAGAACATTTTGCCGAAGTCTTTTCTAATGATTTTCCGGTCATCCCATGCTTTCTCAAGGATCCTTTCATGCATTATGTTAGATATCAAGGAAAATCAATTCTGGCTTCCAAAGACACACCTCTTCTAATGAATAAATGGAAATCTTACCTTGTCAATTTATGGCAATGTCATTTTGATGTATGGTCTCACGCGGCAAGTATCCGTATAAACCAATTATCCAAGCATTCCCTCGATTTTTTGAGTTACTTTTCAAGTGTTCGACGAAATCCTGCAGTGGTGCGGAATCAAATGCTAGAAAATTCATTTCTACTAAACAATGCTCCCAATAAACTCGATACAATGGTTCCAATTATTCCTCTGATTGGATCATTGGCTAAAGCGAAATTTTGTAACGCAGTAGGGCATCCAATTAGTAAGCTGACTCGGGCCGATTTATC